ATTTTGTGAGGATAAATCAAATAAGGTTTTCATATTATTATTATCCATGATATGATAAATAAATACGATATAGAGCAAGAAAAGAAGGAAATAAAAAAACAAAGTATAGAAAAGATATCCAAAATTATATAGAAATCACTATCCTACCCTTAGTTTTTATTTCCTTAATTTAATTGAATTTTTTTTGATTAGAGCAAAGTTCCTTAAAAACCTCTGCCTTTTTTAAAATATCCTGAACAGTTCCTGTAGGCTGAGCGCCTTTTTCAAGGAAATAGAGAATTGCGGGAACGTTTAAATAAGTTTGATTCTTGATCGGATCATAAAAACCTACTTTCCGAAGATCTCTTCCTTCTCTTCGGGATCGAACATCAATTGCAACGATTCGATAGACGGCTCATCGGGATAGATGTAGATGAAAACCCCCCCCCCTAGAACCGTATAGGAAGTTTTCTCCTCGTACGGCTCGAGAAAAAATGATTCGAAGTTTTGTCTATGGATAAAATTAGAATAAATAGGAAAGGAATCCATAAAATATAAAATAAATTATTCTATAATTAAACTCATAGTCTTTTTTATTTCGCTTCCTTCCTGAAAAAAAAATCATTTGTACTCATAACTCAAGTTCAATAATTCAAAAATTTTAAAGATTTTTCTTTAATTTTGAATTTATTTTTTTTATTGAGTGGTCTTTAACCCACCCTTTTTGTCTCGTTTAAAATATATTTGGATTCTTTATTCGGATCCGTGAGACAATTAAAGTGGTGTTTCCTTGTTCTGGGATCCTTTATCTTTGTTTTAAATCATTGGGTTTAGACATTACTTCGGTGCTTCTTAATCCTTTCAAAATGGTAGCAACATACCCCTTTTGTGATTTCTTTCTATCAAAGAATCATACCAACGGTTGATTCGTGCGTGATACACTGTGGATTGAAAAAGGTTTAGCCGTTCCAACAATTTGTTTTTTTCAAATTTCCTCGAATCGGATCCTTTTGATTTCTATTATAGAAGATATACTTACGAAGTTGTTCCAATTTATTAATTGGCATTAACCCTAGATCGTTGCCCCTGAGAAATTAATCAATACTTTCTACTCGAGCTCCATCATGAACTATTTACATTACAACCCAATAAAAAAAAGAAGAGTTATAGTAGAATAGAACAAATGACGTCGAGTCAAGAGCACCTTCATTCCTAATATAAAATGGTGGATAAGAATCCACACGGGATCGTGTCCTTCAAGTCGCACGTTGCTTTCTACCACATCGTTTTAAACGAAGTTTTACCATAACATTCCTCGAATTTGGAACCAGTGTGGAATTGATTCAATTATGGAATCATGAATAGTCATTGGTTCAATCAGTACAGAGACAGAGTCATTTATATTTCTTATTTTCTACATAGATAATAAATATTTTTCTTCAGAAAAATTAGCAAGACCTCGGCTTTTTTTGTATGAATGGAACATTCTTTTTTATTTTTATGAACATTTTTCTATCAATATATCTCGCAAAAAAATATCTAATATCTAACAGAAATATACAGAAATCAAATCAAAATATAGAAATAACATAACTAATATAAATATAGAAAAGAAATAATTTACATAACTAGCATCACACGAATAAGGAAATTCTATTTGATTCTGCTTCTTCAAGTGACTCAATAAGATAGACTGACCCATTTTCAACTTTCCAAAGATGGAACCTATAAGGAATGATTACAAATTATAAATCTTGATACTTGATATTTGAAAAAGTTTCCTACTTCTACATCATTATTTGAGTAAAGTTTTATAGTAAAGACTCCATTTTTTTATTTGATTATCATCATCCTAACAAAGAGAAATCTTTGCTTTTTTTTTTTTTCGAATGGAATTGTCAATGATGTAAAGTAAATAAGCTAAATACATTGAACAAAAAAAGAAATATCATTGTTAAATATTTCAATTTTAATATTTTAGGGATGCAATTTCTTTTTCACAAAAATAAAAAGACTATTGTCACTGAAATAGGATAACAATACATACCTATAGGCTAAGAACTTCCTCGTTTTATATGTATTTTCTTTTCATATTTTGTTTAACCTGAGGTTAAGTAATCTTTATGCAACTATGATCTATGCCCCATCTTATCTTTATCTGGGTCACAAAAGGATTTTGAACTCGATTTAGTTCAGTTTGTGAAAAAATCAGATAAAATAAAAGAGGAATAATATTCTATTCCAATATTAGACCTTGAAACAGAACCTTGTTGAACAAAAATTGAACAAAAAAGAAGTATTAGGATACAATGGATATGCTCTGGGACGGAAGGATTCGAACCTCCGAATAGCGGGACCAAAACCCGTTGCCTTACCGCTTGGCTACGCCCCATTTCCTTTTTTTATTGCACACTAATAATAATAAAGAATAATATTGGTATTAAGTGTTCGTCAATTCCAGTCCAAATATCTAGAGAAAATCTTTATTCTTTATAGAATCTATTATAGATTCGTGTTAGGATTTTGGGATGTGTATATCTATAATTCAACTGGATTTATTGATCATTACATATAATTCAATTAAGATATTGTATGAAAGTATGATTTCTTCTATTCTCCTTTGAGAATTGGAGGATTTTTGATTGAGCGGAAAAAGAAGGATTTTTTTGTCTACCCTAGTTTCTTCATTTTTCCTTATATCAATAACTCAATCAAAATGCAATTATCTCGACGAAAAAAATGTCTGTTATGCTTAATATCTTTAGTTTGATCTGTCTTAATTCTGCCCTTTATCCGAGTAGTCTTTTCTTCGCCAAATTGCCCGAAGCCTATGCTTTTTTGAATCCAATCGTAGATGTTATGCCAGTCATACCTCTGTTCTTTTTTCTTTTAGCCTTTGTTTGGCAAGCTGCTGTAAGTTTTCGATAAGATCTTTAACACTATCCTAGAAAATTCATTATCATTATTTATTCGAGAAAAATTATAACAATTGATGATGATAAGATCAAATAAGTCTGACAGTATGAACCTTCAATTCAAACATTGAAATTTTGAATAGCCGCGATAAATTGGGCTCGTCCCATTTCCCAATTTTAATCCTTTTTCCGGCGAAGTACCCTATTAGATTAGGGTCCCTTGCAATATCTAATTGTGGGTATGAAAGTTATTTGTGGTAATCAAAGACTCTTATTACAAATTTCAACTTCATTTGAATTTCTGAACATTTTTTTCTATTTCTAGAATTCATTTCTTGGTGTCAAAATAGGATATGTGATATAAAAATGGAGGATCTATTATCTTTTCTCGTTTTTCTTTTTCAAAAAATGATCTTGGAGGTTGTATAATGCTTACTCTCAAACTTTTCGTTTACACTGTAGTAATATTCTTTGTTTCTCTCTTCATCTTTGGATTCCTATCCAATGATCCAGGACGTAATCCTGGACGTGAAGACTAAAATAAAAATTTTGTTTTTCTTGCTTGATTTTACAATTTTCTTAAGATTTTATTTTAGATATTCCACACATTTAACTAGGAAAAAAATAAATAAAGGGTTTGCAAAATTTTAAAGAAAAAAAGAAAAAGTAATCAACGGAAACGGAAAGAGAGGGATTCGAACCCTCGGTACGAATAACTCGTACAACGGATTAGCAATCCGCCGCTTTCGTCCACTCAGCCATCTCTCCCAATCGAAAAAGATAATTACTATGTTACAGTACACATCAAGTAAGGATTAAAGAAAGTTTTTCTTTCACATTCTTTATCGTTATTATAGAATTAGAAATTCCATTTAGATGCTCGAAAGATCCAAATAGAAAGATAAATAAAGAAGACCTTCTTGCTTTTATTTTGTTCGAAGTGCCTTTTGGGCCTGGCCCGGTCAATACCCAGCCGGGCCTTTTTTTCTTCCAACGAATTCCCTTTATTTTTTATTTATAGGCAACATACTCTAAATAGCCAATTTGGTATCTGTGTAACAATTTCCGTTCTGGGGTTTACATATACTTATAATTTTTGTTATAATGGAAATTGAGATTGAGAAGGATTTTTGATTCAAAAGAATCAATCAATTAGGTATGTATCAATTTGTATTTTCTTATGTCATTTGGCAAACCAAATTTTAGATTCAAATCCAAGAATCATTCACGAATTGTCAGTCAAGGAATAGTTAATGGTTCCTTTTTGTCATAAATTTTCACTTTTTTGAGTGAAAATCTACATTTGATTTTTCAATAGAAAAGTCCGTGGAAGTTTTTCGGCATTGTGTGTTTTGAGATACTATACAATCAATCGAAGGCGTAGATCAAATACAATCAAAAGGGGAATAAAAGGTTTCTTTTCTAATTTTTATAAATTTATAAAAAGGATTAAAAAAGGGATGCAATATGCAAGTACAATAAACTAAAAAAAAAAGGGGGGGAATTTTTTCTCCTATTGTGTATCGTTTTGGCGGCATGGCCGAGTGGTAAGGCGGGGGACTGCAAATCCTTTTTCCCCAGTTCAAATCCGGGTGCCGCCTCATCAACAAACGAATTGAAATCTCTTATTCTGTTGTACTGTTTTATTCTGTTTGGGGAATAGCAAAGCAATTGATCTATGATATAGCAATTGATCTAGGATCTATTTTTACTTTCAAGGGCACAAAAAAAAAGGAAAGGGCCCTCGTATTTTATTAATAGATTCCATTACTAACATTCCTTTGTAATGTCATTGTGTATTTTACTTGTGTTTATTCTTTCCCGATTAGAAATCAAATAGGAATTTTTGAAATGGATTTTTTTTCGTTCATCAATAGTGTTCCGCCAGAATCCTTTTTTGACTCTGGACCATAAATTCTACTATTATTAGTGAGCAATAATGGAATAATTCTATCATAGAGATAAGGGACATAATTCACATGGATATAGTAAGTCTCGCTTGGGCTGCTTTAATGGTAGTCTTTACATTTTCCCTTTCACTTGTAGTATGGGGAAGAAGTGGACTTTAGAAGCACTCCTACTTTAGTTGAGGAATGAAACTGTAAAGAGTAAAACAATTATTTGAGATTCATCGGAATAAATAGATATATCAAAGAAATAGAATTGGGTCCTACGAAAATTTTATATATGGATTAATAATAATAATACAATAATAACTACATATATTAAAGATAGAAGCTAATATAGTATACCAAGTTATTATAAAGTCAAGTATAACTTTATATACTACTATAACACTAATAGAGAGTATGGTAAGTAAGAAAGAAATTTATTACTTACCATACTCTCGGATCTCATAGAATACCGCCGACTATAGCCCGTGGATTTCATTTAAGACGCAAAAATAGAATACTTTTCTTTTGATTTCTTCAACTATTGATAATAATTCAGAAGTCAAGTTTCATTTAAAGTAATTAATTATTTTGACTTTCTGTTTTTACGTAAATGATAAGTAGAAAAGCAGTAGGAACTAAAATGAACAGTGCAGTAGCAATAAATGCAAGAATATTTACTTCCATAATCTCATCGTTTTTTTATTTCACAATAACTCGGGATTTAATCCCATAGAGATGATAAATTTTTCGCCTGTCAATTCAATGAATACATTAACTATCGATGATTTTGAATCGGATCAATATCGTCAATAACAATATCTGAGCTATTAAATTAATTCGTCGTCGAGAATTGAATAGTATAACATACGAAGATCCTTTATCCATATCGAATCCAATCTTGGATTCCCGGACCAATAAAAAAATCTTTTATTTATTTTCTGTTCTTTCTTTTCTATAACCTACCTTAGGTCTTCCTTGTAGAACCATCAACTGAAGTATCATCTAACCACCTGTCTGTTTCCATTAACTACAAAACCCCAACAAACAATACAAGCGAAGTGTAAAAAGAGAGGAATTAGGTTCTAAATTTTAATGATCCAAATTTCTTTGGAAGAAAAAGAAGTATGAGAAATATGAGTCGCGGGAGAAAAGATGGAATATTTTATCAACTTCACTATTTTAGTTCTTTTAATTTTAGTTTAGGGTTTGTTCTTTCTTCGATAGAATCCTGAAAAAATTTGGATTGGATACGTCGGGACTGACGGGGCTCGAACCCGCAACGTCCGCCTTGACAGGGCGGTGCTCTAGCCTATTGAACTACAATCCCAGGGAAATAAGAAGAGATCTTGCAGAAAATTTGGATTCTTTTTTATTCTCTTGTATCAGGTCAGGTATTTCTTAAGGGTTCTATCAAGTAGATTGGCGAATTGTTGGGCCGAGCTGGATTTGAACCAGCGTAGACATCTTGTCAACGAATTTACAGTCCGTCCCCTTTAACCACTCGGGCATCGACCCAGCGTCTAATTTATTTTAGACGTTCCATAAGCCACTTCCTTTCGTTTCCCAGGCAGACTTTACAAATATATATCACTTGATATAAAATAGAAAGTCCCACTAAGTAGACTAATAGAAGGACTTGACAAATAGAGATCACTTGATAGGAAATCCCGCTCCTATAGTCTTGAGTCTTGTATACCCCCAGAGGGACTTGAACCCTCGTTTTCTCCGTGAAAGAGAGATGTCTTAACCACTGGACCATAGGGGCGGCCCTGTGGCCATCATATAATAACTCAATAACTTAATATAACTCAGGCTGAGAGCCACCAAAAGGAGACACATAAGATATAACCCAAACGAAGACGCATAGGATATAAACAAACGGAAAAACTCGTTAAATATTCGGGGGTTTAATGGGAATCAAACTTTACCATTAACGTTACAACCTTGAAACTTGATTTCATTGGTCTTTTTCCTCTTTATATCTCTCAGTGACAAAGGGTTATACCTTGGACCAAGATCTACCACTCTGCAGTAGATTCAAGGTGGTTTACCTAAATATGCTTTTTTTTTGTCAGTCAAATCAAATTATATTGAGCCCTAAGTCATACTGTCAATTGACGACACGACAGGACAGCACAAGAGGGCAATAAACGAGACGAGAACGCGCCGATATAGATTATATCTCCGCGTTCATTAATACAACATTCATAAAGTTTTATGCTATTAAATATTCAAGTAGAAGTAGATTCAATATTCAAGTAGATTAGAATTCAAAATATTCAAGTAGATTAGAATATCAATACCGTTATACATTATAATATAAGAAACTGAATCAGTTTTGATATTATAAAAAAATCCCAAAGCATAGTAAGCCCAAGTGGGAGAATTCCGTTTGTAAGACTGTTTTAGAAATTCCGTTCCGGTTGCATCTCTTAATTGCATCTCTTAAAAATGACAATTTAAGTTCAGTATAAATTTTTATTCCACTCATAGATTCCAGTCAAAGATTCATAGAATCGAAATTCCATCATTGCTAGATATAGGATAGTATTTGATGGATAATGCGCCAGCCAAAATGGTATTTCTTTTTTTTTTTTTGAGAGAATTCAATATGGATGAATATAAATAACTGACAATTTCAAAATAATCCGGGATAGACGCAATGTCCACAATACCTGGATTTAATCAGATACAATTTGAAGGATTTTGTAGGTTCATTGATCAGGGTTTGACAGAAGAACTTTCTAAGTTTCCAAAAATAGAAGATACAAATCAAGAAATTGACTTTGAATTATTTTTGGAAAGATATAAATTGGTAGAACCCCTGATAAAGGAAAGAGATGCTGTGTATGAATCACTCACATATTCTTCTGAATTATATGTATCCGCGAGACTCATTTGGAAAAACGATAGACGTAGGTATATCCAAGAACAAACAATTTTGATAGGAAAGATCCCTCTAATGACTTCTTTGGGAGCTTTTATAGTAAATGGAATATATAGAATTGTGATCAATCAAATATTGCAAAGTCCCGGTATTTATTACCAGTCAGAATTGAATGATAATGGAATTTCAATCTATACCGGGACCATAATATCAGATTGGGGGGGAAGATTAGAATTAGAGATTGATAGAAAAGCAAGGATATGGGTTCGTGTGAGTAGGCAACAAAAACTATCTATTCTAGTTCTATTATCAGCTATGGGGTTGAATATAAGAGAAATTCTAGAGAATGTTTGCTATCCGGAACTCTTTTTGTCTTTTCTGAATGATAAAAAAAAAATTGGGTCAAAAGAAAATGCTATTTTGGAGTTTTATCAACAATTTGCTTGTGTAGAGGGCGATCCGGTATTTTCTGAATCCTTATCTAAGGATTTACAAAAAAAATTCTTTCAACAAAGATGTGAATTGGGAGGGATTGGTCGACGAAATATGAATCGGAGACTGAACCTTGATATACCCCAGAACAATACATTTTTGTTACCACGAGATATATTGGCAGCCGCGGATCGTTTGATTCGAATAAAATTTGGAATGGGTACACTTGACGATATGAATCATTTGCAAAATAAACGTATTCGTTCTGTAGCAGATCTTTTACAAGAGCAATTTGGATTGGCCTTGGTTCGTTTAGAAAATATGGCTCGAGGAAATATATATGCAGCACTTAAGCATAACTGGACACCAACTCCTCAGAACTTGGTAAATTCAACTCCATTAACAGATACTTATAAAGTTTTTTTCCGTTTACACCCATTATCTCAAGTTTTGGATCGAACTAATCCATTGACACAAATAGTTCATGGAAGAAAATTGAGTTATTTGGGACCGGGGGGATTGACTGCGCGAACTGCTACTTTTCCAATACGAGATATTCATCCTAGTCACTATGGGCGTATTTGCCCAATTGACACATCTGAAGGAATAAATGTTGGACTTATTGGATCCTTAGCAATTCATGCGAGAATCGGTCGTTGGGGGTCTCTAGAAACTCCGTTTTATAAAATTTCTGAGAGATCAAAAGGGTCGCGGATGCTTTATTTATCACCAGGTAGAGATGAATACTATATGGTAGCGGCAGGAAATTCTTTGGCGTTGAATCAGGGTATTCAGGAACAACAAGTTGTTCCAGCTCGATATCGTCAAGAATTCCTGACTATTGCATGGGAACAGGTTCATCTTCGAAGTATTTTTTCCTTCCAATATTTTTCTATTGGGGCTTCCCTCATTCCTTTTATCGAGCATAATGATGCGAATCGGGCTTTAATGAGTTCTAACATGCAACGTCAAGCAGTCCCTCTTTCTCAGTCCGAGAAGTGCATTGTTGGAACTGGATTGGAAGGCCAGGCGGCTCTAGATTCAGGGGCTCTTGCTATAGCCGAACACGAGGGAAAGATTCTTTATACCGATACTGAAAAGATCCTTTTATCAGGTAATGGGGATACTCTAAGGATTCCATTAGTTATGTATCAACGTTCCAACAAAAATACTTGTATGCATCAAAAACCCCAGGTTCCGCGGGGTAAATGCATTAAAAAGGGACAAATTTTAGCCTATGGTGCTGCTACAGTTGGTGGCGAACTTGCTTTGGGTAAAAACGTATTAGTAGCTTATATGCCATGGGAAGGTTACAATTTTGAAGATGCAGTACTTATTAGCGAGCGCTTAGTATATGAAGATATTTATACTTCTTTTCACATACGTAAATATGAAATTCAGATTAACCAAGGCCCCGAAAGGGTCACTAATGAAATACCGCATTTAGAAGTCCATTTACTCCGAAATTTAGACAAAAATGGAATTGTAATGTTGGGATCTTGGGTGGAAACAGGTGATATTTTAGTAGGTAAATTAACACCCCAAATGGTGAAAGAATCATCGTATGCTCCGGAAGATAGATTGTTACGAACCATACTTGGCATGCGGGTATATACTTCAAAAGAAACTTGTCTAAAACTACCTATAGGTGGTAGGGGTCGAGTTATTGATGTGAGATGGGTCCAGAGTTCTAAAACAGATGAGACAGAGAAAACAGAAAGTATTCGTGTATATATTTTACAGAAACGTGAAATCAAAGTAGGCGATAAAGTAGCTGGAAGACATGGAAATAAGGGTATCATTTCAAAAATTTTGCCTAGACAAGATATGCCTTATTTGCAAGATGGAAGACCTGTTGATATGGTCTTCAACCCATTAGGAGTACCTTCACGAATGAATGTAGGACAAATATTTGAATCTTCACTCGGGTTAGCGGGGGATTTGCTAGACAGACATTATCGAATAGCGCCTTTTGATGAGAGATATGAACAAGAAGCTTCGAGAAAACTGGTGTTTTCTGAATTATATGAAGCCAGTAAGCAAACAGCGAATCCGTGGATATTTGAACCCGAGTCTCCAGGAAAAAGCAGAATATTTGATGGAAGAACGGGGGATCCTTTTGAACAACCTGTTATAATAGGAAAGCCCTATATCTTGAAATTAATTCATCAAGTTGATGATAAAATCCATGGGCGTTCCAGTGGGCGTTATTCACGTCTTACACAACAACCCCTTAAAGGAAGGGCCAAGAAAGGCGGACAACGGGTAGGAGAAATGGAGGTTTGGGCTTTAGAGGGGTTTGGCGTTGCTTATATTTTACAAGAGATGCTTACTTATAAATCTGATCATATTAGAGCTCGCCAGGAAGTACTTGGTACTATAATCTTTGGAGGAAGAATACCGACTCCTGAGGATGCTCCAGAATCTTTTCGGTTGTTCGTTCGAGAACTACGATCTTTAGCTCTGGAACTGAATCATTTTCTTGTATCTGAGAAGACTTTCCAGCTTAATAGGAAGGAAGCTTAATCGAAATGAAGCAGAAGTTTTCTTCTATGATCGATCGATATACCCATCAACAACTCCGAATTGGATTAGTTTCTCCTCAACAAATAAGTACTTGGTCCAAAAAAATCCTGCCTAATGGCGAGATAGTTGGAGAGGTGACAAAACCTTATACCTTTCATTACAAAACAAATAAACCAGAAAAAGATGGATTATTTTGTGAAAGAATTTTTGGACCTATCAAAAGTGGCATTTGTGCTTGTGGAAATTATCGAGTAATCGGAGATGAAAAGGAAGACCCGCAATATTGTGAACAATGCGGGGTCGAGTTTGTTGATTCTCGTATACGAAGATATCAAATGGGCTACATCAAACTCGCATACCCGGTAATGCATGTGTGGTATTTGAAACGTCTTCCTAGTTATATTGTGAATCTTTTAGATAAACCTCTTAACGAATTAGAAGACCTAGTATACTGCGGTGTGTGATTTGATCGAAATTCTGATTTTACAGATTTGAAATGAGAAACTGTCATCCCATTTAATCCAACCGGGATGCCCTGTACCTGACATGTTTCTTGGTAGGAGTAACATGAAGCTCAGAATTAGGGATGTATTCGAGACGCTCCCAAAAAAGGGAATTGATCTATGGTCGATTTCATAAGAATTTATAGTTATACCTCGTAAAAAAAGACTTTTTTTTTTGTGAAATTAAGCAGTTCCTTTTTTTAGAAAGAAATTATGTTCAAGTAGCAAATAGAAAAGATGTCATGGTTACAAGAGTCTATCTATCGCATATAGACTTTAAGGGCATCGTTGCCTAACCGTCGAGGTGAAGTCGGGACCTAAAAGATCGAATGGAACAGTACATAGACAAGTAAATTCCTTATGAATTCCAAGGTACTCTCTTTAATTAAGAATTACGGGATTCATCATTCGAGGGGAAGTAGACTACTCAAGAATTTCACATTTCTTTTATGTCATAATTGAATGAATTGAATAAAGCATTCATAAAATCTAAATAAAAATAATTAAGGAAGACGGAATCAATAAAGTTTTGCTTGGTCTTCACTGGAAACTTGAGTAAGGAGTAGATCTTTTTGGAGTTTTCTATAATTTGAAAGCGAGAACTCCTTTACTTTTTCTTTATTTGACCTACTTGAGCCGGATGAAAGGAAACTTTCACGTCCGATTTTGAGGGGGGGGAGATCCTATCCCAATTTTTATTTTGCTAGGCCCATAGATAAAAAACCCACTTTTTTACGATTACGGGGTTTATTGGAATATGAAATCCAACCCTGGAAATACAGGATCCCTATTTTTTTTACTACCCGGAGCTTTGATACATTTCGAAATCGAGAGATGTCTACCGGGGGAGGCTCTATTAGACAACAATTAGCCAATCTAGATTTACGAATTATTATAGATTCTTCATTGGTAGAATGGAAAGAATTGGAGGAAGAGGAACCCACAGGGAATGAATGGGAAGATCGAAAAGTTGGAAGAAGAAAAGATTTTTTGCTTAGACGCATGGAATTGGCTAAGCATTTTATTCGAACAAATATAGAACCAAAATGGATGGTTTTGTGTCTATTACCAGTTCTTCCTCCTGAGTTGAGACCAATCTATCATATAGATGAGGATAAACTAGTGACCTCGGATATTAATGAAATCTATAGAAGAATTATCTATCGGAATAATACTCTTACAGATCTATTAACAACAAGTATAGCTACGCCAGAAGAATTAATAATATCTCAGGAAAAATTGCTACAAGAAGCCGTGGATGCACTTCTTGATAATGGAATTTGTGGACAACCAATGAGGGATGATCATAATAGAGTTTACAAGTCGCTTTCAGATGTAATTGAAGGCAAAGAAGGAAGAGTTC